ATTTTTATCTATCATTAATATTCCCAGAATGAAGAGAAAATTATTTCTTGAATCAACAAAAAAAATTATGAATAAATCCATTTACAATAATGAAACAAGTCAAGAAATAATTAAAAAAAAAAATAAAAATCCAATTGAGTTTATTTCGACTATAAAAAAGTCACTTTATAATATTAGTAATAGTAAGACAAATTCACATATTTTTTATGACTTATCGTACTTATCACAAGCATATGTATTTTACAAATTATCACAAACCCAAGTTATTAACTTGTATAAATTAAAATCATTTCTTCAATATCAAGGAATCCCTTTTTTTCTTAAGCCTGAAATAAAGGATTCTTTTGAAACACAAGGAATAGTTCATTCTAAATTAAGGGATAACAGACTTCCGAGTTCTGAAATGAATCAATGGAAAAACTGGTTAAGAGGGCATTATCAATACGATTTATCTCAGATCAGATGGTCTAGATTAATACCACAACAATGGCGGAATAGAGTTTATCAACGTCGTATGGTTAAAAGGAAAAATTTCAGCAAATGGAATTTATATGAAAAAGACCAATTAATTGATTACAAAAAAGAAAATATTTTGGAAGTCTATTCATTATTGAATCAAAAAGATAATTTTCAAAAATACTATAAATATGATCTTTTATCATATAAATCTATTAATTCTGAAAATAAAAAGGACTCATTTATTTCTAGATCGCCGTTTGAAGGAAATAAGAATCAAGAGATTTCTTATAATTACAACACATATAAAGACACTTTTTTTGATATGCTGAGGAGTATCCCTATCAATAATTATCTAGGAAAGGGCGATATTCTATATATGGAAAAAACCCCCGATAGGAAATATTTAGATTGGAAAATTATCAATTTTGATCTTAGACAAAAAGTCGATATTGAGGCCTGGATCACGATCGATGCCAATAGTAATCAAAATACTCAGATTGTTACTAATAATTATCAAATAATTGATAAAAAAAATATTTTTTATCTTATGATTCCAGAAATGAATTTACCAAACTCCCCAAAAGTCTTTTTTGATTGGATGGGGATGAATGAAAAAATACTAAAGAGTCCCATATTGAATCTGGAACTTTGGTTCTTCCCAGAATTTTTGTTACTTTATAATACATATAAAACGAAATCTTGGTTTATACCAAGCAAATTACTTCTTTTAAATTTGAATAGAAATGAAAATAGTAATGAAAATCAAAATCAAAAGATTAATGAAAAGCAAAAGGGAAGTTTTTTGATACCATCGAATAAAAAAATAAAGAATCGAAATCAAGAAGAAAAAAAAACCACAAGCCAAGGGGATCTTGGATCCGTTCTTTCAAACCAACAAAAAGATATTGAAGAAGATTATGCAAGATCGGACATGAAAAAAGGTAAAAAGAAAAAACAATACAAAAGTAACACGGAAGCAGAACTAGATTTGTTCCTGAAACGTTATTTGCTTTTTCAATTGAGATGGGACGATACTTTGAATCAAAGAATGATCAATAATATTAAGGTATATTGTTTCCTGCTTAGACTAATAGATCCAAGAAAAATTTCTATATCCTCGATTCAAAGGGGAGAAATGAGTTTGGATATAATGCTGATTCAGAAGAATTTAACTCTTCCAGAATTGATGAAAAGGGGAATATTTATTATCGAACCCATTCGTCTGTCTGTAAAAAACGACGGACAGTTTATTATGTATCAAACCATCGGTATTTTGTTGGTTCATAAGAGTAAGCACCAAACTAATCAAAGATACCGAGAGCAAAGATATGTTGCTAAGAATAATTTTGATGAATCTATTCCACCACATGAAAGAATAACAAGAAATAGAGACAAAAATCATTTGGATTTGCTTGTTCCTGAAAATATTTTCTCATTTAGGCGTCGTAGAAAATTAAGAATTCTAATTTGTTTCAATTCAAAGAATAGGAATGATGTAGATAGAAATCCTGTATTTTGCAACGAAAAGAATAGCAGCCAAGTTCTAGGTGACAGTAATCACCTTGATAGAGAGACAAATCAATTAATGAAATTGAAGTTCTTTCTTTGGCCTAATTATCGATTAGAAGATTTAGCTTGTATGAATCGCTATTGGTTTGATACCAATAATGGCAGTCGTTTCAGTATGTTAAGGATACATTTGTATCCACGATTGAAAATTCGTTGATAGTACATTTTTCCTATATATCCTCTACTATATAGGATATATGAAAGCAAATAAATACACACATCACACGTCCTGTCTTACATTTCATTCTAAATAATACTAAATGAATAATGTATCAATTCGATCTAGAAATGAATCAACAGAACCCTCTTCATTTTAGGTCTAAATTCTTCGCTTTTGTGAATACGAAAATGTGCCAATCCTTTTCTCTCCCTATCTAAATCTAATTTTCAATTGGATTGATTCATTTGAATTGATAAAATTAGGAGTTCATAAAGAAATTTGAATTATATTATTGTATATACCACATTAAAATGAATGACATTATTATTACTGATCGGTAAAATCCATATCTGTAAAAAGGGAGAGGAGGCTTTTTTTTATGGTAAGAAATTCATTCATTTCGGTTATTTCTCAAAAAGAAAATGAAGAAAACAGAGGTTCTGTTGAATTTCAAGTATTCAGTTTCACCACTAAGATAAGGAGACTTACTTCACATTTGGAATTGCACAAAAAAGACTATTCATCTCAGAGAGGTTTGCGAAAAATTTTGGGAAAACGTCAACGATTACTGGCTTATTTGTCAAAAAAAAATAGAGTACGTTATAAAGAATTAATTGATCGGTTGGATATTCGAGAGACAAAAACTCGTTAATTTAAAGAGTGATATCATTTGAACTTATGCGTTTCAATTTTGATAACTTCTTTTTACTTTCAGCAATTCATGGAAGAATGACTCGGTAAAAAACTTATGATTGCACCAACTACAAGAAGAAAAGATCTCATGATAGTCAATATGGGTCCTCACCACCCATCAATGCATGGTGTTCTTCGACTTATCGTTACTCTCGATGGTGAAGATGTTATTGACTGTGAACCAATATTGGGTTATTTACACAGAGGAATGGAGAAAATTGCGGAAAACCGAACAATTATACAATATTTGCCTTATGTAACACGTTGGGATTATTTAGCTACTATGTTCACAGAAGCAATAACCGTAAATGGACCCGAACAACTAGGCAATATTCAAGTACCTAAAAGGGCTAGCTATATCAGAGCCATTATGTTGGAGTTGAGTCGTATAGCTTCTCATTTGTTATGGCTTGGTCCTTTTATGGCAGATATTGGGGCACAGACCCCTTTCTTCTATATTTTTCGAGAACGAGAATTGATATATGACCTATTCGAAGCTGCCACCGGTATGCGAATGATGCATAATTATTTTCGTATCGGAGGAATAGCTGCTGATCTACCTCATGGATGGATAGATAAATGTTTGGATTTTTGCGATTATTTTTTAACAGGGGTTGCTGAATATCAAAAGCTTATTACACGGAATCCTATTTTTTTAGAACGAGTTGAGGGCGTAGGCATTATTGGAGGAGAAGAAGCACTAAATTGGGGTTTATCAGGACCAATGCTACGAGCTTCCGGAATACAATGGGACCTTCGTAAAGTTGATCATTATGAGTGTTACGACGAATTTGATTGGGAGGTTCAATGGCAAAAAGAAGGGGATTCATTAGCTCGTTATTTAGTACGAATCAGTGAAATGACAGAATCCATAAAAATTATCCAACAGGCTCTGGAAGGAATTCCAGGGGGGCCCTTTGAGAATTTAGAAATCCGACGCTTTGATAGAGTAAAAGATACTGAATGGAATGATTTTGAATATCGATTTATTAGTAAAAAACCTTCTCCAACTTTTGAATTGTCCAAACAAGAACTTTATGTAAGAGTCGAAGCACCAAAAGGAGAATTGGGAATTTTTCTGATAGGAGATCAGAGTGTTTTTCCTTGGAGATGGAAAATTCGCCCACCGGGTTTTATCAACTTGCAAATTCTGCCTCAGTTAGTTAAAAGAATGAAATTGGCTGATATTATGACGATACTAGGTAGTATAGATATCATTATGGGAGAAGTTGATCGTTGAAATGATAATTGATAATACAACAGAACTACAAGCCATCCATTCGTTTTCCAGATTGGAATTCTTAAAAGAAGTCTATGGGATCATATGGGTGCTTGTCCCTATTTTGACTCTTGTATTAGGAATCACACTAGGTGTACTAGTAATTGTTTGGTTAGAAAGAGAAATATCTGCAGGGATACAACAACGTATTGGACCTGAATACGCCGGTCCCTTGGGAATTCTTCAAGCTCTAGCAGATGGGGTAAAACTACTTTTCAAAGAGAATCTTTTTCCATCTAGAGGGGATACTCGTTTATTCAGTATCGGACCATCCATAGCAGTCATATCCATTTTACTAAGTTATTCAGTAATTCCTTTTGGTTATCGCCTTATTCTAGCCGATCTTAGTATTGGTGTTTTTTTATGGATCGCTGTTTCAAGTCTTGCTCCCGTTGGACTTCTTATGTCGGGATATGGATCAAATAATAAATATTCCTTTTTAGGTGGTTTAAGAGCTGCTGCTCAATCAATTAGTTATGAAATACCATTAACTCTATGTGTATTATCAATATCTCTACGTGTGATTCGGTGAGACATAAAATTTCCCCTATTTATTTTCTTTCTAGTAAGAAAGTTAAATGAGTTGAATATATATATTTTATTTTTTTATTCAGAATTCGGGTTGATGAACTAAACCAGATAGTTATATGAGTGAAATAAAACGGCTTTTGAATTTGCAGTTAAAGGGATTGAATCTCATTTCCTATGTACAAGAATGAAATGAAAGTAAATATAAGCAAAGCAGTCGAGACTGTTTACCCCAAGATTGGTTGATTAGGCATCATGGCTTGAAACGGGTTCAAAAGATCAACTGTATGGAGTTTTTACTATCTATTAACA